AGGGAAAATGTAAAGACTACCATTAAAGCAGCCCAAGCGAGACTTACTATATCCATGTGAATCGTGTCCCCTATCTCTATGAATATGAAGGAATTATTCCATTCTTGATCACTAATAATAGTGGAATCAATGGTGCAGAGTCAAAATGGGATTTTGACCTAACGTTTTTGATGAACCAATCCAATGAATACACCCGTAACAAGTCCCTATATGATTTCTGGTGGAATCGGAAAGCACTAAGTACAAGCAAGATACACAGTTGCCCCTTGGAAGTCCCAAGGGAATGTGACTAATGGAATATGTAGGAATAGTAAGACCTATTGTTGCCTTTCATAAACAAAAAGCAGAAAAAAAAAATATACCATCAAGATATATAACTATATATCACATACTCCTAATTTCCCATCTAAGCCTTACTGTCTCTACTTCTGTGAAATGTGAAACAATTGGAAGACACCCTATTACATTCTTGGCGGGGTTACCCCAACGAAAGCACTTTTTTCCACTTTTATTCTATAAAAGTCAATCACCCATACAATATTAATTGAAAACCTGAGCACTCAGAGACTCTCATGAGTTTGTATGGATACAAAGTATCTTCAGTTCTTTCCACAACTCCTAATTGGATTCCCCACCAGCCTACCCAATCTACTTCAAGACTCAGTCAGTAAACACTAGTAGGGTAAGGTAATTAGGAAGTATTTATAGTCCTTCCTATAACCCCTTCTTGGATCCTAGGAGCAAGGATTTACAGTCTCTTAGGAACCTTCCTTTGGATACACGGATTTACGGTCCCTGACTTTCGTAGTTCTGAATCTCACAATTGAATCTTACTATGGATTTGATTCGATTGATAAATCAAATCAATGGCCTGAACGCATCAGGAATCCGTAATTAAGTGAGTATTTCTTTATTTATATTGGTAATTCATATTGGTATGGTACAGGTTTGGGTCACACCCCGATTTTTGAAGAAATAATGGAAAGTCAACCCCCCGATTCTTAAAATTGGGTATCGACAGTCCCCGCCCCTTACCTCTGCTTCTGCCAGGCAAGAATTTTGTGAGTTCTATTAGTTTAGTAGGGTAAGAAATTCCGAGTCTTTTGTTAATCAGGCGACACCCGGATTTGAACTGGGGAGAAAGGATTTGCAGTCCCCCGCCTTACCACTCGGCCATGCCGCCAAAACGATACAAAATAGATATAGATGGAAATATTCTGGGGAATTGCTGAACCATTTCTTTTTTTTGATTGGGTCCTGTTGTTCTCTTAGATTGATTGTATTTCAAAACACACAACACCTAAATAAAAGCTTTCCCCTTTTTTTTCTATTGAAAGAGAAAAATGGATTTCCAGTCACAGAATCCAAAATTCAGAGCAAGTTGGAAGCATTAATGACTGTGAATTCATGAATGGTTCTTGGATTTTGATCTCCAATTTGGTTTCCTTAATGACATAAGGAGATCAAATTGATATACGACTAATCAGTCTCAATTCTTTTCCATAATTAATCCTTTTCAATTTCAATTATAACAACAATTATGTGTATATGTAAACCCCAGAACAGAAATTCTTACACGGATACCTAGTCAGGTATCTTATCTACATATTCCTATTAGGAAATCGTCGTGCTTGCATTTTTCATTGAATATATTGAATATAAAATCGAAATTTGGATATAGCACGACCTATGTTGCCTCAAGGGAACTTCGATAAAAGATGGGATATACGGATAGCTAGATAGTTATATCTGCATGTACTTAATAAATATGACTTCTCTTACGCACTTCAATCGTATTCTACTAATTAACAAATGGGTAGAAATATCTTTTCTCTCTGCGAATCATTTTTTGAACAACGGAATCGATGAAATAAATTAAGTGCTAAAATCAAAGTCAACTCTAGACGGTTCCTGATTATTCTGTCTTTATCTCACTCATAGAGAACAGATTCAATTCCGAATCCATTTATGGTACCCAATCTGGTCGTAATATCATAAGGTAGAAATTGGATCTATTTTGATATTCTATACAAGACTCCATAAGTCTAAGTGGCAGAATTTTGTTTCCAGGAATGTTTTATCAATTCATTTCCATTTGTATCTGTCGCAAATTCGAATTTGAGTCACATTTTTTTTATTCCTCCGTTCATACGTATTTAGTACATATATATATGTATATGGGGTTGGATAAAATTTCATGTTGTTCAAATGAGCAAAATATACATTCCATCGTTGCTAGATCAATCTATATGGTTCAACGAAGAGTGAGCCAATAGTTGGATTTTTTCGATAAACGGAAAACTTAAGATGTTCCGGGATGGAAATGAGGGAATGTATACAATACCAGGGTTTAGTCAGATACAATTTGACGGATTTTGTAGGTTCATTGATCAAGGCTTGATGGAAGAACTTCATAAGTTTCCAAAAATTGAAGATACAGATCAAGAAATTGAATTTCAATTATTTGTGGCAACATATCAATTGGCAGAGCCCTTGATAA